AATTTTTGCAATTAACGTTTAAATATCCTTCAAAAACAAGTAAATAGATCCGAAACATATAAAATGCAGTTAATCCTGCTGTGGAACAAGCTATTATTGCAAAAATTGGTGAATACAACCAACTATCATTAAGAATTTCATCTTTGGACCAAAAACAAGCAAAGGGTGGAATACCACAAAGAGAAAGTGTACCCACTAAAAAAGCAGTTTTTGTAATTGGCACATGTTTTGTTAAACCACCCATAAGAACCATATTTTGACTTTTATCTGGAGAATATCCAACAATAGCTTCCATTGAATGAATAATGGATCCGGATCCTAAAAACAACAATGCTTTTGAATAAGCATGAGTAATCAAATGAAATAAAGCGGCTCGATAAGAGCCCATACCTAGAGCTAACATCATATAACCCAATTGAGACATTGTAGAATAGGCCAAACTTCTCTTAATATCCTTTTGAGCAAGAGCTAAAGTAGCTCCTAATACTACTGTTATTATCCCTATGAAAGCTATTCCATTCATTATGGAGGGTATAACTATGAAAAGAGGAAGAAGGCGGGCTACAAGAAAAATTCCCGCCGCTACCATAGTAGCAGCGTGGATAAGGGCGGAAATAGGGGTAGGCCCTTCCATAGCATCCGGTAACCATACATGAAGGGGGAATTGGGCAGACTTAGCAACTGAACCGCCAAATAACAGGAAGGCGCACAAAGTAACTAATAATAAATTAACCTCATTATTAGAAATCAAGTTATTGAATATTTCAAACAAATCTCGAAATTCCAAACTACCTGTTATCCAATAAAGACCCAAAATTCCCAATAATAAACAAAAATCCCCTACCCGATTAGTTACAAACGCTTTTTGACAAGCATTTGCCGCAATAGGACGTGTGAACCAAAAACCTATTAATAGATAAGAACACATTCCAACCAATTCCCAAAAAATATAAATTTGTATCAAATTAGAACTAGTAACCAATCCCAACATTGAAGTATTAAAAAAACTCATATAAGCAAAAAATCTCAAATATCCTTCATCGTGAGACATATAATTGTCACTATAAATAAGAACTAGAATTCCAACAGTAGTAATCAATATTAACATAATAGAAGTAAGTGAATCGATCAAGTAGCCAAACTCTAAAGAAAGATCATTATTTATAGTCCAAGACCATACATATTGATAGATAGAACTGTTATTGATTTGATGAATAGACAGATTTACCGAAAAAATCATAACTATACTTAATAATAAAACACTAGGAAAAGCCCACATACGGCGAATATTTTTTGTTGCCGTGGGAAAAAGGAAAAGTCCCACTCCTATTAAGATAGGAACTGGAAGTGGAATGAAGGGTATGATCCATGAAAATTGATGTGTATATTCCATACAAAAAAAAAAAAAAAGAAAAAATGGATTCTTAATTAGTTTTGTTTCTTATTCGCCAATTTTATCTCTTTTGAAAAGGTTCAGTTAATAAAAAAATGAAAATTAAGATAAAAAATAGAATTATCCACTGTTCGTTATTCTTAATTTTTGTCCAATATTTCCAATAGTTGAAAGTACGAAGTGAAAATGGGTCAAATGATATGACCAAATTACTAGTGAAAAATCCACTTTTTTTATTTAAAATGAATTTAATAATATTAATAAATTCAGATTTTAAAATTATTATTATACAAAAATTTATATCCAGAGAGTGGGGATAAATAATTACACCAAAACTAAAAATATTACTTTATTTTGATATGAATCATAAAAAAAATCCATCTGATTCAAATAAGAATTTTTTTTGTAGGTTTTTTTTTGATTCCGAATCATTAATTTGTTTTGGCACTAATTTATTATTTTCCATTTCAAGAAAAAGACATATATCTTTGGAAAAAGTTTGTAAAAAAGGTTATGATATTCAACAGTTTACTAAAAAAGGAATTAAGATAGATTATTTTTAAAAATAATCTATCTTTTTAACGACCAAGTAAGCGGGATAAAGATAAGGGTTGGGTTCTAAAACTTTTTGATGGATTTTATTCCATATATAAATCCAAAAAATAGAACGATATATTAAATATAAATAAATATATAATATTAATATATAATATAAAAATAATATAATATAAATATAAAAAGGATAGTTTTTTTGTAAGAATTACATAAATAAACGATTATTAGGAAAAAAGAAGACTATGTTATTTTTACAAATCCACATTCCTTATGAAGTAAAATAGTATAATTTAGAAAAACAAATAGATAAGAAAGATATATGTCTAATCTAATTAAAGAACAATTCATTTTGAACAATAGATGTCTTTCACATCCAACTATAGCAATAAACAAACTAGTCTAATTTTGGAATGGCAGCTCCAAAAAAACGCACTTCTATATCAAAAAAAAGGATTCGGAAAACAATTTGGAAAAAGAAGGGATATTGGGTAGCATTGAAAGCTTTTTCGTTAGCGAAATCTCTTTCTACGGGGAACTCAAAAAGTTTTTTTG